AAATCAATATTGTAATATTGTAATACTATAATAAACAAAACACATTTTAAGAATATATTGCTATTGAATACAAAACAAGGGGTAAAGTGATAATTAAAAACTAGATAATTTTTTAAAATAGAGTTATCTTTTTTTTCTCAGTTCTCGAGGGTCTTCTGTTCCCGGGGGGGCCGACAGAGTTATAGACATCTCAGGAGAATTGGGGGGGTAGGGGGGGCCTACGCAAAAAATCGCGTAATTAAAGAAGGGGGCGTAATAGAAATCCTTCGAGAAAATTTCTCATATTATGCTCATGATATACCTATATGCTACTCTTACTTTAAGCCCTTCTAACATGATATAAATTTCCTTTATACCAAGAGCAAGTTCAACCCTGACGAGAACTACCGTGTTCACTCTGGGATGCCAGATGAAAGGAAAAAAAAAAGAAAACCCGTTGCCCCTTAGAGAGAACGCCCGGCATGCTGAGAAATTTGAATATATACTGCGAACATTAAGAGATGGACAAAAATGCAAGTTGTGAGCTGTTAGACGTTTATGGACCTGAAGCTAGGCAGGGATGCCAGGAATAATTCACTGAGTGGTGAGTCTTCGAGTAGTACCCTTGACCTTACACTGAGACGTGTACCTTAGTAAGCAAGTCTAGCGGGTGATTTAATTAGGGTATTTGGGGAAAGGAAATGAGGGGATACAAATAAATTTAATGTAGGAAAGAATGAGTATTATGGGTTGACAGGTTAAATACGAGTAATGGTAAGTTTAATTTCATGCCAATGTTCTTTTTTCAATTTTAAATTGCCTGAATGGTTAATATAGGAGAATGGGGATAATACATATATGTTCAAGTCTTACATTGCAGGGGAAGTGCCGTCAGAGGGTAGTTTAAAATAAAATGCTAGCTTTGGGAGTTAGTGATGGGAGTTTAAGTCTCTTCTTTCTGAGGGTAAGCGGGTAAGCGGGTAAGCGGGTAAGCGGGTAAGCGGGTAAGCGGGTAAGCGGGTAAGCGGGTAAGCGGGTAAGCGGGTAAGCGGGTAAGCGGGTAAGCGGGTAAGCGGGTAAGCGGGTAAGCGGGTAAGCGGGTAAGCGGGTAAGCGGGTAAGCGGGTAAAAAAGGGGGGGGTTAAAAAAGGATGAAGATTTTTTGGGTCCGGCTTTGGGGGGGGGTTAAAAAAAGGGGGGGGGGGAAAGATGAAGATTTTTTTGGGTCCGGCTTTGGGGGGGGGGGGGGGTTAAAAAAAGGGGGGGGGGGAAAGATGAAGATTTTTTTGGGTCCGGGTCTTCCTGACGAAAGTGGGCTGGGCAGGGCGGGTTTAAAAAGGGGGGGGGTCTGTGGTAGGATTTTTTAGTCGGGACCTTTTGCAGGAAAAGTAGTTGGGCAGAGCTCGGGGTTTGGGACCTGCGGGGTTAAGACTCTTAAGGTTTTGTAGGAAAGTGGGTTGGGCAGAGCTCGGAGGCAATTGTGCTGCTCGTGTTTAGCGCTAGGGAGGAATTTAGCCTCCGACCTCCGACTTACAAGGCCGGCGCTCTGTTGTGCTGAGCTACTAGGGCAGTTTCATTCGAGAGCCTTATTTTCAGCCATTGCTACGGCGGGGAATACGACTAGGAACAGGGAGAAATACAGGACTGATGCCATTTGTCCAATAATGATGAAGGGGTGTTCTACTGGTATCCCGCCGATTCATGTTAGGATTAGTATGTCTGCAACAAGCACTCAGAAGAGTAGCTGTGTAATGGGGCGAAATGTTAGGCCTCGTTGTTTTGAAGTGTGGAGGAAGGGTACAACTATCAGGACTAGGATGGAGAATAGAAGGGCGAGGACTCCCCCTAGTTTGTTGGGGATAGACCGGAGGATGGCGTAGGCAAATAAGAAGTATCATTCAGGCTTGATGTGGGGTGGTGTGACAAGGGGGTTAGCGGGGGTGAAGTTGTCGGGGTCTCCGAGCAGGTTGGGGGAAAAGAGGGCGAGGGCTGTTAGGGCGATAAGGAGGAGAGCGAACCCTAAGAGGTCTTTGTAGGTAAAGTATGGGTGGAAGGGGATTTTGTCTGCATCAGAGTTGAGCCCTACGGGGTTATTTGAGCCAGTCTCATGTAGGAAAAGGAGGTGGAGTATTGTAAAGGCAGCTACGACAAAGGGGAATAAGAAGTGAAATGTAAAGAATCGGGTTAGGGTGGCGTTGTCAACTGAAAAGCCCCCTCAAATCCATTGGACTAGGGTGTTGCCTACGTAAGGTACGGCAGACATTAAGTTTGTGATGACAGTGGCGCCTCAGAACGATATTTGTCCTCAAGGGAGGACGTAGCCTACGAAGGCGGTCATTATTACTAAAAGGAATAGTACAACTCCAATGTTTCAGGTCTCTATGAATAAGTAGGAGCCGTAATATAGGCCTCGTGCAATGTGTAGGTAGAGGCAGATGAAGAAGAAAGAAGCGCCGTTGGCGTGTATGTTGCGGATTAGTCATCCGTAATTTACGTCGCGGCAGATGTGTACGACGGATGAGAAAGCTATTTCGACGTTTGCGGTATAATGTATTGCTAGAAACAGCCCTGTTAAGATTTGGGCGGCTAAGCAGAGGCCTAGGAGAGACCCGAAGTTTCATAATGTTGAGAGGTTAGAGGGGGCAGGAAGGTCTACTAATGCATCATTAGCAATCTTTAGAAGGGGATGAGTTTTTCGGAGGCTGGCCATTAAGGGTTCTTGTAGTTGAATACAACGGTGGTTTTTCAAGTCATTGGTCCTGGTGAGAGCCCGGGCAGGAATTTATGGCATATCTTATGTTGTCTTTTTTAGTTGGGATAATTGTGGGTGTGATTTCAGTAGCTTCAAATCCTTCTCCGTATTTCGGTGCTTTAGGGCTCGTCTTAATAGCGGGTGCGGGGTGTGGGTGTTTAATCGGGCATGGTGGGGCCTTTTTGGCTGTTGTACTTTTCTTAATTTATTTGGGAGGGATGCTTGTTGTGTTTGCTTATTGTGCGGCTTTAGCTGCGGAGCCTTACCCTGAGGCCTGGGGTGGTGTGGAGGTTTTTGCAGCTGCATTATTTTATTTTCTGCTAGTGTTCGGGGGTGCCTTTTGATTTTTTGGGGGCGGATACGGGGCGGGCTGGGTCTCAGTTGAGGAGGTGGTTGCTTTCCCTGCTATTTTTGGGGATCCATTTGATGAGGTAATCAACTTCTCTGTTATTTCTGGGGACGCAGCCGGGGTTGGCATGCTTTATTCTTTAGGCGGAGGGTTGCTAGTGTTAAGTGCCTGGGTTCTTTTATTGACCTTATTTGTGGTGCTTGAGGTGACTCGGGGGCTGGCGCGAGGGGCGTTGCGGGCAGTTAGACAACTGCGAGCAAGGTGGCTAGCACGAGGGTGATGAGGAAGAGGGTTAGGTAGGTTTTGATCAGGCCTTGCTGAATGTTGCTTGTTGAGGAAGCCAGGGGCATTGAAATATTGGCGACGGCTTTGGGGCCTGTTTTTTCTAGTCATGTCTGGTCAACTATTTGGTTGGCGATTTTTTGTCCTAGGAGAAGGCCGATTTTAGGGGTCTGGCGGTGAATAACGGCTGGTACGAAGCCCAGGGAAGTTGAGAAGTGGTGGGGGGTCCGTAGGGGTGTGGTTTTTAGTTGCTTGCTTGTTATTGTGGCTAGTTCGAGGGCGATAATTAGGCCGAGGACGGAGACGGCTAGGGCTGCTAATTTCAGTTCTGAGGGTATCGTTAGTACGGGGGTCTTGGTGAGGTTTGTGTTTAGTATAATTAAGAGGCCTCCAAAAATGCTTCCTCAGGCTAAGCGCATCAGGGGGCGGACAATTGCAGGGTTGTTTTCATTAATTGGGGAGAGAGGCAGAAATCGGGGGGTGCCCATGGAGACAAAGAAGATGACTCGGAGGCTGTAGATGGCAGTAAAAGATGTGGCGACAAGTGTCAGGACAAGGGCTCAGGCGTTAATGTGGGATGTGTTGAGGGCTTCAATGATTGCGTCTTTAGAGAAGAATCCGGCTAGGAAGGGGGTTCCTGTAAGGGCAAGACTCCCGACGGTAAGGCAGGAGGAAGTGAAAGGGGCAAGGTGGTGAAGTCCCCCTATTTTTCGGATGTCTTGTTCGTCGTTTAGGCTGTGGATTACGGAGCCGGAGCATAAGAATAATATGGCTTTAAAGAATGCGTGGGTGCAGATGTGGAGGAATGCTAGTTGGGGCTGATTTAGTCCGATTGTAACTATCATTAGGCCTAGCTGGCTTGAGGTGGAGAAGGCAACAATCTTTTTGATGTCATTTTGGGTGAGGGCGCAGGTGGCAGTAAATATCGTAGTAAGGGCGCCGAGGCAGAGGCACAGGGAGAGGGCCGTTTGGTTATTTTCTATGAGGGGGCTAAGTCGAATTAAAAGGAAAATGCCTGCAACAACTATGGTGCTAGAGTGAAGTAGGGCAGAGACGGGGGTGGGACCTTCCATGGCGGCGGGGAGTCAGGGGTGGAGCCCAAATTGCGCGGATTTTCCGGTGGCGGCTAAGATTAGGCCGAGGAGGGGGAGGGTTATGTCCAGGTCTTTGCTTAGGGCTGACATTTGTTGGATGTCTCAGGCGTTGATGTTGGTGGCGAGCCAGGGCATACTAAGAATTAATCCGATATCTCCCACACGGTTGTAGAGGACTGCTTGAAGGGCGGCGGTGTTTGCGTCTGCCCGCCCGTGTCATCAGCCAATAAGTAGGAAGGATATAATGCCTACGCCTTCTCATCCAATGAATAGCTGGAAGAGGTTGTTGGCAGAAACCAGGATTAGTATTGCTACAAGGAAGATTAGGAGATACTTAAAGAATCGGTTGATAAGGGGGTCTGCGTGTATATATCATGTAGCAAATTCGAGGATTGATCAGGTTACATAAAGGGCGATTGGGATGAAGATAATAGAGTAGTGATCAAATTTAAAGCTGAGGGTAATATCCAGGGTTGTTGTTACTATTCAGGTTCAGGATGTAATTACTGTTTCTATGCCGGAGTTGAGGAAGAGGGAGAGAGGGGCTAGGCTAATCAGAAAAGCAGCCTTGACTGCCGTTTTTACATGAGAGGCGGCCCAGCCTGGACCAAGGGGGAGGGTTGTGAGCGAGGTAAGGAGGGGGTAAAGCAGGAGTGTAAATATGAGTAAGAGGCTTGAAGTGTACATTAAAGTGGTGGGGTGCATAGCTGCTACTTGGAGTTGCACCAAGAGTTTTTGGTTCCTAAGACCAACGGATGAGCTATTATCCTTTAGGAGCTCGAGGGAGCCTTGGGGTTTAACCAAGGGGGTGATAATTAGCAGTCTTCATTGCCATCGGGCCTTCCTCGGTGGGTTAGAGGGGTTTAACCTCTATTTTTAGAATCACAATCTAATGTCTTCATTAAACTAAACCTACAGGCAAACCAGCCTCAGAGAAGGGCAGGTTGAAGGATGAGTAGTAAGAGGGGGGCCAGGTGGAGGGCGAGTAATAGGTGTTCGCGGGTGTAGGAGGGTGGGAGGGCCAGCATGTGTCGGGGGAGGGGCCCCCGTTGGCTTGTCAAGAATATGTGGAGTGAATATGCAGCTGTAATAAAGGTTCCGGCTCCGGTGAGGATGAGGGAAAAGGGTGTTCAGTTAAATAAGGCGATGATAATTATTAGTTCTCCTATTAGATTGGGTAGAGGAGGGAGGGCTAGGTTTGCCAGGCTGGCAATAAACCATCAGCTGGTTATTAGGGGTAGTGCAACTTGAAGGCCTCGGGCTAGGAGCATCGTGCGGCTGTGTGTCCGTTCGTAGTTGGTGTTGGCAAGGCAGAAGAGGGCAGAGGATGCTAGGCCGTGGGCGATTATTAAAATTAGGGCGCCTGTAAATCCTCAGGGTGTTTGGATTAGGATGCCGGCAGCTACAAGGCCTATGTGGCTTACGGAGGAGTAGGCAATTAGGGATTTTAAGTCTGTTTGGCGTAAGCAGATGGAGCCGGTCATAATGACGCCTCAGAGGGCCAGCACAATAAATGGGTAAATTATTTCTTTGGAGAGGGGCTCTAGTACGATTATTAGGCGTATTATCCCGTACCCTCCCAGTTTGAGGAGTACGGCAGCGAGGACTATAGAGCCTGCGATGGGGGCTTCTACGTGAGCTTTTGGGAGCCAGAGGTGTATTCCGTAGAGGGGCATTTTGACCAGGAAGGCGATCATACATGCTGCTCATCAAACTTTACTTCCTAAAGGCATGAAGAGGAGGGGTTTTGTGTAGTGGATAATTAAGAGGGAAAGGGTTCCTGTGTTGTTTTGGAGCATAAGAAGGGCAACTAGTAGGGGGAGGGAGCCTGCAAGGGTGTAGAATAGGAAATAGGTTCCTGCGTTGAGGCGCTCTGTTTGGTTTCCTCAGCGGGTGATGACTAGGAGGGTCGGGATTAAGGTTGCTTCAAATATAACATAAAACATAATTACTTCTGTGCCACTAAATGCTGAAATAAGAAAGAGTTGGAGGGTGGTGAGGAGGGAAATGTATATTCGTTGACGGGCTAGGGGTTCAGATGACAGGTGGTTTTGGCTTGCTAAAATTATTAGCGGGAGAAGCCAGCATGAAAGAACGAGGAGGGGAGTTGATAAGGGGTCTGTGGCGGTGTAGGAGTTAAGGGTGGTCCACCCGGCTTCTGTCGGGTTGTTGAGTCAGATAAGGCTTCCTACAGCAATTAGTATACTTTGGGCGAGGGCGGTGGGCCATAGCCATTTAGTGGAGGTTAGTCACGTTGTTGGGAGGAGAAGGAGGGTGGGGGTGAGGATTTTTAGCATTGTAGGAGGCTTAAGTTTTGTAGGTGGTCGGAGCCGTGTGTGCGGGCGGTAGCTACAAGCAGGGCTAAGCCTGCACTTGCTTCACAGGCGGAGAAAGCTAACATTAGTATGGGCACCGTTGAGTATCCTGAGGCGTTTAGTTGAAGGGCCCAGAGGGATAGCCCAATAAATAAAACGAGCATTATTCCTTCTAAACAAAGAAGTGCAGAGAGGAGGTGGGTTCGGTGAAATGTTAGGCCCATAAGGCTAAGTATGAAGGCGGAGAAGATTGTAAAGTTTGTTGGGGTCATTTAGGCAATTGTGGGGTTTAACCACAGACTCTTGAGCCGAAATCAAGTATTTTAACTATACTAATTACCTATTCAGCTCATTCTAAACCTCCTTGAAGTCATTCGTAGATGAGTCCGAGGGTGAGAAGGGCCAGAACGGAAGTGGCTCAGAGGAAAGTCAAGGTTGGGTTGCTTAGCTGGTCGCCTCAGGGGAGGGGGAGGAGGAGGGCAATTTCTAAATCAAACAGAAGGAATAGAATGGCGATTAAAAAGAACCGTAGGGAGAAAGGCAGGCGGGCGCTTCCGAGTGGGTCGAAGCCGCACTCATAGGGAGAAAGTTTTTCATAGTCCGGGGTCAGTTGGGGAAGTCAGAAAGAGACGAGGATGAGGACTAGTGAGAGGGCTGAGGCAATAAAAATAACTGTTGAGATTAGATTCATTATCTTTCCTTGGATTTTGACCAAGACCGTGTGGTTGGAAGCCACTTATACTTGTTGATACTAGAAAGACTATGAGCCTCATCAATAGATTGAGATGTATAGGAAAAGTCACACGACATCTACGAAGTGTCAGTATCATGCAGCTGCTTCAAAGCCGAAGTGATGTTCGGATGTAAAATGGAATTGGATTTGACGGAGAAGGCAGACGGCCAGGAACGTGGATCCGACGATTACATGGAGTCCGTGGAAACCGGTGGCTACAAAGAAGGTTGCTCCGTAAACACCGTCGGCGATAGTAAAGGGGGCTTCATAGTATTCCATGGCTTGGAGGAAGGTGAAGTAGAAGCCTAGGAGGATTGTGAGGGTGAGGGCATGGATCGCTTGTTTTCGTTCTCCCTCTACGATGCTGTGGTGCGCTCAGGTCACTGTCACTCCGGAGGCTAGTAGAACGGCGGTGTTTAGCAGGGGGACTTCAAAGGGGTCTAGGGTGGTGATGCCTGTGGGGGGTCAGCAGCCGCCTAGCTCGGGGGTGGGTGCTAGGCTTGAGTGGTAGAAGGCCCAGAAGAACCCGAGAAAAAAGAAGACTTCTGATGTAATGAATAGGACTATTCCGTACCGAAGGCCTTTTTGGACAGGGGGTGTGTGGTGGCCTTGGAAGGTGCCTTCTCGGATGACGTCGCGTCATCATTGGTATATTGTTAGTAAGAGGAGCACTAGGCCTAGGGTTATTAAGGTTGTTGAGTGGAAGTGGAACCATACGGCGAGGCCGGATGTTATTAAAAGTGCAGCTACTGCTCCTGTCAGGGGCCATGGGCTGGGGTCTACTATATGATATGCATGAGCTTGGTGGGTCATTAAACGTTTTCTTGTAGGTAGAGGCTTAAGAGGAGTACAAAGACGTAGGCTTGGATTAAGGCAACGGCTACTTCGAGTAGTGTTAATATGAAAAGTAGGATGGTTGTGAGAATCGCAACTGTTGGTATTAGGGTAAGAAGTACGAAGGCGGCAGAAGAAACAAGGTGAATAAGCAGGTGGCCGGCCGTTAGGTTGGCTGTAAGTCGAACGCCTAAGGCAAGGGGTCGGATGAAAAGGCTGATTGTTTCAATAATAATTAGGACGGGGATCAGCGGGGTGGGGGTCCCTTCCGGAAGGAAGTGTGCTAGTGCGTGGGTAATTTGGTGTCGTAGGCCGAGGATGACGGTTGCTAGTCACAGGGGGACAGCAAGGCCCATATTAAGGGATAGTTGGGTTGTGGGGGTGAAAGTGTAAGGTAGAAGGCCCAAGGTATTAAGAGTGAGCAGGAAAATTATAAGGGCCGAGAGTAGTGGGGCTCATTTGTGCCCTCCTGTGTTGAGGGGGAGGAAGATTTGGCTAGTGAAGCTGCTGAGGAACCATCCTTGGAGGGTTAGTATTCGGTTGTTTAGTCATCGGCTGGTGGGAGAGGGGAAGAGCAGTCAGGGTAAGCTTAGGGCAACTATAATTAGGGGGATCCCGATAAATGTGGGGCTTGAAAATTGGTCAAAGAGGCTTAGTGTCATGGTCAGTTTCAGGGGGTGGTTTTAGGGGTTGTTACGCTCTGAGGAGTTGGTTCGTTGGGGAAAGAGTGTGCTATTACTTTTTGGGGTAGAATTATTAAGAAAATTGTTCAGGTGAACATGAAAATCGCGAACCAGGGGTCAGGGATTAATTGGGGCATATCACTAAGGGTGGTTGGGAGGCACCGACTTCCAGCTTAAAAGGCTGGTGCTTGGCCCGAGTAAGCTTCTTAATGAGGCGTCTTCAAGTATTAGAGAGGATCAAGATTCGAAGTGTTCTAGGGGAACGGCTTCGACGACGATGGGCATGAAGCTGTGGTTTGCCCCGCAAATTTCTGAACACTGCCCGTAGTATACTCCTGGTCGGGCAGCAATGAAGGCTGTCTGATTCAGTCGTCCAGGCACTGCGTCCATTTTAATGCCTAGGGCTGGGACTGCTCATGAGTGAAGGACATCTTCTGCTGAGATTAAGACTCGGATGGGGGACTCAACTGGGACAACCATGCGGTGGTCTACGTCTAATAGCCGGAATTGGCCGGGGCTTAGGTCTTGTGTGGGGATTATATAAGAGTCAAAACCGAGGTCTTCGTAGTCGGTGTACTCATAGCTTCAGTATCATTGGTGGCCTATCGCTTTGATGGTAAGATGGGGGTCGTTAATTTCGTCTATAAGGTAAAGAATGCGTAGGGAGGGAAGGGCAATTAGGATAAGAATAACAGCGGGAAGGACTGTTCAGATAATCTCAACTTCCTGGGAGTCTAGAATATAGCTGTCTGTTAGTTTGGTGGAAATTATTGCTACAATAATGTAAAGTACAAAGGCGCTAATTAAAAATACGACCATTAGGGCGTGGTCGTGGAAATGTAATAACTCTTCTATTACGGGTGATGCCGCGTCTTGGAAACCTATTTGTGAGGGGTGTGCCATACTAGCTTGCGCTGGGGCTACGTGGGGTTCAAACCCACAACTGTGCCTCGACAAGGCAGTGTGATTATTTCACCAGAAGCCCATAAAGAAAGTGACAGAGTGGTCATGTGACTGGCTTGAAACCAGTAGATGGGGGTTCAATTCCCTCCTTTCTCGGGTTACGCGGGCTTGGACTTGTACGAAGGCGGGCTCCTCGAACGTGTGATAGGGAGGAGGGCATCCGTGAAGTCATTCAACGTTGGTTGCGGTTATTTCTACGGCTAAGACCTCTCGTTTGGCAGCAAAGGCTTCTCAAAGGATAAAGAGGAACATAACTACCGCTAGAAGTGAGATTAGGGAGCCGATAGAGGAGACAGTGTTTCAGAGGGTGTAGGCGTCAGGGTAGTCTGAGTACCGTCGGGGCATTCCTGCAAGGCCTAGGAAGTGTTGGGGGAAGAATGTAAGATTTACGCCTGCGAACATGAGTCCAAAGTGAATTTTTGTTCAAGTGGTGTGGAGGGTATAGCCTGAGAATAGGGGGAACCAGTGGACGAAACCTGCCATGATAGCAAAGACGGCACCCATAGATAGTACGTAGTGGAAATGGGCTACTACGTAATATGTGTCGTGAAGAACAATGTCTAGAGAAGAGTTGGCTAGAACGATCCCTGTAAGTCCTCCGACTGTGAATAGGAAAATGAAGCCCAGGGCCCAGAGTATTGGGGTGTCTCATTTAACTGAGCCCCCGTGGAGAGTTGCTAGTCAGCTGAAGACTTTAACGCCTGTTGGGATGGCAATAATTATAGTTGCGGATGTGAAGTATGCTCGGGTATCCACGTCTATTCCCACTGTGAATATGTGGTGGGCTCACACGATAAAGCCAAGAAGGCCGATGGCTATCATGGCTCACACCATGCCCATGTACCCAAATGGTTCTTGCTTCCCTGAGTAGTAGGCTACAATGTGGGAGATTATTCCGAAGCCTGGGAGGATGAGAATATAGACTTCAGGGTGGCCAAAGAATCAGAATAGGTGTTGGTACAGGATCGGGTCTCCTCCTCCGGCGGGGTCAAAGAAAGAGGTGTTGAGGTTTCGGTCGGTTAATAGTATTGTGATGCCGGCGGCTAGGACGGGCAGGGACAGCAGGAGGAGTACGGCTGTAATAAGGACGGATCAAACAAAGAGGGGTGTTTGGTACTGTGAAATGGCAGGGGGTTTTATGTTGATGATGGTAGTAATAAAATTAATTGCTCCCAGAATTGATGAAACGCCTGCTAGGTGGAGGGAGAAAATGGTGAGGTCAACGGAAGCGCCAGCGTGGGCAAGATTACTTGCAAGAGGGGGATAGACCGTTCAACCTGTCCCGGCCCCGGCTTCCACCCCGGAAGATGCTAGGAGGAGCAGGAACGATGGAGGGAGGAGTCAGAAGCTCATGTTGTTTATTCGGGGGAAGGCCATGTCGGGGGCTCCGATCATTAGGGGGACGAGTCAGTTTCCGAAGCCTCCAATTATTAGTGGTATTACTATAAAGAAGATTATTACGAAGGCGTGTGCCGTGACGATCACGTTATAAATTTGATCGTCGCCCAGGAGTGCGCCTGGTTGACTAAGTTCTGCTCGGATGAGTAGGCTTAGGGCTGTTCCGACTATGCCGGCTCAAGCACCAAATACGAGATAGAGGGTGCCAATGTCTTTGTGATTGGTTGAGAAAAATCAGCGGGTGATTGCCACAGGTAGGATGGCTGAGTAAGCGGTGGATTGTAACCCCACATACAGAGGTTTGAGCCCTCTTCCTGTCAAGTCCGTAAGCCCTGGGGTGTCACACGTCAGATTGCAAATCTGAAGAAGTAGGCTAACGCCTACCGGGACTTTCCCCCGCTTCCCCGCCCTACAGCGGGGGAAAGTAGATGGATGCTCGCTGGTTTGAGCGCTTAGCTGTTAACTAAGAGTTTAAAGGATCGAGGCCTTTCTATCTAGTAAAGTCTTAGCTTAATTAAAGTGTCTGTTTTGCATGCAGGAGATGTGGGGTAGTATCCCGCAGATTTTATCAGGGGCTGGAGGGTTCTCACCTCCGCTGAGAGCTTTGAAGGCTCTTGGTCTGGTCCATCCTAAGCCCCTAGCAGAACATTAAAATTACAGTTGCTGGAGCGATGGGGAGGAGCATTGTGGTGACTATAGTGGAGGTTGTTAGAGGGAGGAGAAATTCCTTTGTGAAAACTCGTCAAGGGGCGAGGGCTGTGCAGGTGTTGGGGGAGGTAGTAAGTGTAAGGGCATAAGAGACTCGGAGGTAGAAGAACAGGCTAAGGAGAGCGCCGAGGGCGGCGACGGATGCTGTCAGTGGGAGGTCTTGCTTTGTTAGTTCTTGGAGAATTATTCATTTGGGGAGGAAGCCTGAGAGTGGGGGGAGGCCGGCAAGTGAGAGAAGGATCAGGGGTGTTACAGCGGTGAGTGCTGGTGTTTTAGCTCAGGAGGTGGCTAGTGTGTTGAGGGTAGTCGATGAGTTAGTTTTGAAGACTATGAAGGTAGAGAAAGTTATGAAGATATACATAGTTAGTGCTAGGAGGGCTAGTTGTTGACTAAATTGCATGACTAAGAGTATTCAGCCAAGGTGGGCGATTGATGAGTAAGCCAGAATTTTACGTAGTTGAGTTTGGTTTAGTCCTCCTCACCCGCCGACGAGAATGGAGGCTACGGCTAAAAAGGTAGTAAGGGCGGGGTTTACTGGTGCAACTTGGCAGAGTAAGATGAGTGGGGCTAGTTTTTGTCATGTGGATAAAATGAGCCCTGTTGTTAAGTCGAGCCCTTGGAGAATGTCGGGGAGCCAGGCGTGGACTGGGGCTAGGCCTACTTTTAGGGCGAGGGCCATTGTGAGGAAGGCGGCTGGGAGGGGGTGGAAGTCAAATCCGATTTGTCATTGTGTTGTAAGGCAGGCATTTAATATGGTGGCGAAAAGGATAAGGGAGGCGGCGGTTGCTTGGGTGAGGTAATATTTAATTGTTGCCTCTACCGGGCGGGGGTGGTGTTGTCGGGCTATTAAAGGGACGATGGCCAGCGTATTAATTTCTAGGCCTATTCAAGCTAGAACTCAATGGGAGCTTGCGAAAGTAAGGGTAGTGCCCAATCCGAGGCTTAATGAAAAAATAGAGAGGGCAAAGGGACTCATAGCAGCAGAGGAAGGAATTTAACCAACATGTTCGGGGTATGGGCCCGAGAGCTTAATTTAGCTGACCCTGCTAGGAAATAGTGTAGTGGAAGCACTAGGAGTTTTGATCTCCTAAGGATGGGTTCAAATCCCCTTTTTCTAAGGAGTTGAAGGGAGTTTAACCCTTATGATTCACTCTATCAAAGTGGTCCTTTAATTCAGGCACAACTCCGTTGCTAGGCTTGGGGTGGGAGCCCGGCGAATGCAGTGGTGAGTGAGAGGTGCCAAATCACTAGGGCCAAGGTTAGGGGGAGAAAGTTTTTTCAGACCAGGTGCATAAGCTGGTCGTATCGGAATCGGGGGTATGAGGCTCGTACTCATAAGAAGACCATAGACAGGAGGGCTGCTTTAGTCATTAGTGTGAGGGAGGTGATTTCAGGTATTGCGGGGAAGTAAGAGGAGCCCAAAAACAGGATTGTTGAGAGGGTATTTATGAGGAGGATGTTGGCGTATTCTGCTAGGAAGAACAGTGCGAAGGGTCCACCTGCATACTCAACATTGAAACCTGAGACAAGCTCTGACTCTCCTTCAGTCAGGTCGAAGGGGGCTCGGTTTGTTTCTGCTAGCGTAGAAATATATCATATAGCAGCTAGGGGCCAAGCTGGGAGGGCGAGTCATGTTGCTTCTTGTGTTGTGCTGAATGTTTGGAGGGTAAAGCCCCCGGAGAAGACGATTACGCTTAGAAGAATAAGTCCTAGACTAACTTCGTAGGAAATAGTCTGGGCGACAGCACGAAGGGCCCCTACTAAAGCATACTTGGAATTTGATGCTCAGCCTGAGCCCAAAATTGAGTAGACAGCCAGGCTGGAAATGGCAAGGACAAAGAGGATGCTTAGGTTTAAATCGGCGACTGGGAAGGGCATTGGTATGGGGGCTCAGAGGGTTAATGCTAGGGTGAGGGCGAGAACGGGGGTAAAGACAAACAGGAGAGGGGAGGATGCTGAGGGTCGAATTGGTTCTTTAATAAAGAGTTTTAGGCCGTCAGCGATTGGCTGGAGGAGCCCGTAAGGGCCTACAATATTGGGGCCTTTCCGTAGTTGCATGTAGCCTAGGACTTTCCGTTCAATTAAAGTTAAGAAGGCAACTGCCAGAAGTACTGGGACCATATAGATGAGGGGGTTGAGAACATGGGTGATCAAGGTGTTGATCATAGTTAGAGAGAGGAATTGAACCTCTGTAGGGAGGGTTTAGGCCTCATGCACTGTCCGGGCTCTGCCACTGTAACATGCCCATACTTTCTGGGGCCTTTTTAAGCCCCCTTTTCCACTTTATTGGGTGTCAGTGGTGAGGGGAGGGGCGTGCGTTAGGCATGGGCCCCCTTTTTTCGTTCCTTTCGTACTGGAAAAGAGCTTGTTATAGATAGAAACTGACCTGGATTACTCCGGTCTGAACTCAGATCACGTAGGACTTTAATCGTTGAACAAACGAACCCTTAATAGCGGCTGCACCACTAGGATGTCCTGATCCAACATCGAGGTCGTAAACCCCCTCGTCGATATGAGCTCTGAGAGGGGATTGCGCTGTTATCCCTGGGGTAACTGGGTTCGTTAATCGGTTATACCGGATCAGTAGGCCAGAATTTCTGCTGCTTGGAGTGGAGGCTCTGAGTTTTAGGGATAGTATCCCCGTCCACATGGAGGTTGTGTTTTACTCCGCGGTCGCCCCAACCAAAGACACTTTAATAAGTATCCACTAAGTTTTTGCTATTAACTTTAGTATATTAAACGTGGTTTATTTTAGGTCTAAAGCTCCACAGGGTCTTCTCGTCTTATAAAGATATCCCCGCCTCTGCACGGGGAGGTCAATTTCATTGACTGGAGAGGGGAGACAGTTAAGCCCTCGTGATGCCATTCATACAGGTCTTCATTTAAAAGACAAGTGATTACGCTACCTTCGCACGGTTAAGATACCGCGGCCGTTAAACATACAGTCACAGGGCAGGCGGGACCTCTTATACTTTGAGGGACAAGAGGCGATGTTTTTGGTAAACAGGCGAGGCTCGTGTTTGCCGAGTTCCTTCCTTCTCTTTTAGTCTTTCCTTGGGGCACGCCTGTGTAGGGCTAACGGTTTAAAATAAGTGGTTTTCTTGTTGGAACGACTTATGTCCCTCTGGGTTTGGGGTCGGTTAATGGTCGGTGGGAGGTCCGTTCCGACTTACACGGGTGCTTGGAGAAGAACGATATTCTTCTTATTACTCATTTTAGCATAATTGTTCCTATGGGGGCATAGGACAGCCTGGTAGAAGGCAGGGAGGGAGATGAGATATCAGTATGTGCGGATGGTGTTTAATTTGAGCTTTAACGCTTTCTGTTAAGATGGCTGCTCTTAGGCCCACTTAATTTAAAGTCCTTAATTAATATGATCTTGGGTCACCTGTTAAAGTTGTTTCTTTTATCAGAAGGGCTGTACCCCTTTTGATTAACTCCTTTAGTTTCCTTGGCCTATTTAAGCGTAAGCATTGTGGGCGGGGGAAAGACTCAAAGGGCTGAACTTCTATTCATTTCTCAGGCAACCAGCTATAACTGGGCTCGGTAGGTTTATCACCTCTACTCAAAGCTCTCCCCACTCTTTTGCCACAGAGACGGGTTTGCCCTAGAAAGGCTGTCTTGGAGTAGCTCGCGTCAGTTTCGGGGTTACAAACTAAAGGGCTCTTTGCTTGTATTTTTCTTGCTAAATCATGATGCAAAAGGTACGAGGGGGTAGCTCTGCTGTTTAGGGCTTAAATGAATTGTTTCATTTCTCTTTCAGCGTTCCCTCGCGGTACTTTATCTGTTGCTCTTTTTTCCTTTTTCGTCGCCCGTACTTGGGGTTAAAATGGTTTGCTTAGGTAAATTTTAAGTTTTTAATTTCATAATAGAAAAGTTTGGTTGTGAGGCTAGCTATTAGGCGTCAGGGCAGTCTGATTTGCACGGACGACTTCTCGGTGTAAGGGAGATGCTTTACTAACTTGGCTATGCTCTGGTTCATCCAAGCGCACCTTCCGGTACGCTTACCATGTTACGACTTGCCTCCCCTTGGTTGGTAGAACATTTTAGGTAATATTTGTAATTATTTGGGGAGAGTGACGGGCGGTGTGTGCGCGCTTCAGGGCCGTTTTCAGGGAGGCACTCTATTCCTTCCTTACTGCTAAATCCACCTTCAGGCAGGGTTTTCAGGCTGCCATTCGTATTCTCTGTGGCAGAGAATGTAGCCCATTTCTTCCCATCCCATTCACTACACCTCGACCTGACGTTTTTGGCTTAGCCATTTTTGCTTACTATTTGGCCTTCACAGGGTAAGCTGACGACGGCGGTATATAGGCGGGTTAAACGAGGGATGGTGAGGTTCAACGGGGGTTATCAGTTCTAGAACAGGCTCCTCTAGTGGGGGGTAAAGCACCGCCAAGTCCTTTGGGTTTTAAGCTAATGCTCGTAGTCCCCGGGCGGAGGGTCTGAGTATCGGGCCCTCGATGTTAACAGCCATACATAGTGGGGTATCTAATCCCAGTTTGTTTTATGGTTTTCGTGGAGTCAAAGACGGGTAGAGCTACTTTCGTAATTGTGCTTCGTGGTCTCGAATGCGTATAACTGCTTTGAGGTTATTCGGCTCTAGTTTTAACACTTTTTAACCACGCTTTACGCCGTTTTTATCAACTTGGGCCGCTCGTATAACCGCGGTGGCTGGCACGAGCATTTACCGGCCCTCTTAGCCTTAACTAAGTCAAGTTTTCACTTATGGCTTAAATTTTATCACTGCTGAATACCCGTAGGGGTGTGGCTGAGCAAGGCGTTATGGGCTGCATCGGCGCGCCTGATGCCTGCTCCTTAATTCCTTTCAGGACATTAAGGGCATTCTCACGGGGGAGCGGAGACTTGCATGTGTAAATTAGGTTAGAGTTGATAGTAAAGTCAGGACCAAACTTTTGTGCTTATCGGGGCTTTCTAGGGCCCGTCCTAATATCTTCAGCATTATACTTTAGTTAAGCTACGATAGC